GAACAATTCTGTTCGTAGGAACAAGGCGAAGCAAATTTATTCTATACTCAATAAGTACCAATACGCAATGGGGGTTGAAACTACTCCTTATGAGGGAATATGCCCATACTACTTCATCATTAGAAAGACCTATTTTTAATAATTTTTCTTTATTCACTCTGTCTTCATTTTATTATATTATGTATGAAGTTTTCTAATCTATGGATAAACTAATACAAGGACTAATATTATAAAGATAATAAACCCATTCTTACGTTTCCACATCAAAGTGAAATATAGTATTTAGTTCTTTTTTCTTTTATTTAATGCCTATTGGTGTTCCAAAAGTACCTTTTCGGAGTCCTGGAGAGGAAGATGCATCTTGGATTGACGTATAGTGCGACTTGTCAGATATATTGGGTCATATGGGATTTCCCCGTTTTCTCCCCCGATCGAGATATCCTCTATTTCGCCCAAAAAACATATTAATTGAATCATCAAAAATTGGAAGCGCGAAGTAAAAATTAGGAGAGTGAAGTGCAATGCAACCCGATCCCCCCCTTTTTTGGAGGTAATTTATATTATTATCAATTAGAATAATTTATGGTTATCTTCGTTGGACTAATCAAATTAAGTATCCAGGCTCCGTTTAAAAAACAATCCAATTGGTAATTATATATGATTACCACTTATATCATAAATGATTCGATTCCTATTTATAAAGAAAACGGATCTCAAATCGTTACGCAATCGAGTAATATGGATGAATTCCATCAAATATTTGGTTTGGCAGAAGGCATAAAATTAATAATTAATAAGAAGTCATAGCAATAAAGAAGTGGTAAGAGAAGCATTTATCCTATATGTGCAAATCAAAATAGGGCGGATCTTTACCCGGAGTAGAACATAAACCTAAAAAGATTTAAGAGACCCATTCAGGAACAAGACAATGACATCGTGATTTGGATCTCAATGAAAAAATACATCAATGATAAGTTAATTCGATAAGTTTGAAATTCTTTTTTTATATTCTAAGATAAGAAAAAGGGTCAAAAGAATCTTTATTGAAAAATCGAAGAAAAGCCCTTCCGTTAAAAGTTAGAAAGAGCTTACTATGCTATGTATGATATGAAAAAACGAAAGGGGGCTAGAATCTACACATTGATTTTTTCGGAAATTTTTTTTGAACCGTATGCAGAAAAAAGTGCATGTACGGTTCCTAAGGGATACAACTTTACCCGAATCAACCGACTTTATCGAGAGAGATTACTTTTTTTAGGCCAAGCAGTTGATAGCGAGATCTCGAATCAACTTATTGGTCTTATGGTATATCTCAGTATTGAGGATGATACCAAAGATCTGTATTTGTTTATAAACTCTCCTGGCGGATGGGTAATACCTGGAGTAGCTATTTATGATACTATGCAATTTGTGCGACCAGATGTACATACAATATGCATGGGATTAGCTGCTTCAATGGGATCTTTTATCCTGGTTGGAGGGGAAATTACCAAACGTCTAGCATTCCCTCACGCTTGGCGCCAATGAGGTTTTTTTGAGAGAAACAAAAGACTATGCCTTCGCCATATGAAATAGGAATATTAAGTAAAAATAGCATGGCATTTCGAATTCGATAAGAGAAAATTTTTATTATTTTTTCAAAAAATGAGATTATATATCGAGAGAGTAGTATGAAATAAAGGGTATTTCTGATTTTATCTTATCCATCGGGAATCCTGTTCAGCGTCACAAACTTTTTTTTCATACCATAGATCTCTTAACAATATTTATATTTATTGTATAAATCAAATATTTTTTTATTTACTTTTTTTATTTGATCGGATCAAAAAGAAACTTTGGGATTGCTGAATCACAGACAAATAAATACCAAAAAAGAAATAAGAAATATATAAAGCAACGGAACCATCATAGTATTTTTGAACTCCTCCAAAAAGAAGGGTGGTAATTTGATCATTTACCAATATGAGTCTCATAGATCCTAATTTGTTTCTTTCTGCGATGGAATGGAGGGTAAAGATCCATTTTATTGTAGAGCCGTATGCAATACATAAAAAATGCCCGTACGGTTATTCTATTTTTTTTTTTTATTAAGTATTTTTTTATCTTTATTTATTTTTTGTTCACTCCATGGTATAGATAGAAGAAACTTTATTATGTTATATCATCAGGGTAATGATTCATCAACCCGCTAGTGCTTTTTATGAAGCACAAACGGGAGAAGCTATCTTGGAAGCGGAAGAACTGCTAAAACTGCGTGAAACCATCACAAGGGTTTATGTACAAAGAACGGGCAAACCCCTATGGGTTGTATCCGAAGACATGGAAAGAGATGTTTTTATGTCAGCAACCGAAGCGCAAGCTTATGGAATTGTTGATCTTGTAGCAGTTGAATGAAAATAGAAAATAGGATGGATTTAGCGCAAATCGGCGATTTCTTTTTTTATCTTCTTGCCGAGTTCAATATTTTATTAATTTTTTAAAATAAAATAAAACTAATTCATAATCATCCGGTTAGGATCGATCTAAACCAGCTCATTATGTATATCATTCAACATGCCAACGATTAAACAACTTATTAGAAATACAAGACAGCCAATCAGAAATGTCACGAAATCCCCCGCTCTTCGGGGATGCCCTCAGCGTCGAGGAACATGTACTAGGGTGTATGTGCGACTCGTTCAGATCATGGACTGGGGCACAAAGAAATTTTTTTTTTCCAGTATTAATGATCAGTACCGATTAATAGGATAAAATGGAAGAACTCCATTCCATTCACTATCTAAAAATAATAAAATCTATCCTTCTATTGTGTATGAAATTTATGGTTTCCATTGGTGTAAATCCAATTACCTCAATTTAATTTAAGATGAAAAAAAAATGCCCCATTGGTATTAAATGGTTATCCATTAAGCGGGGACAAAAAAAAAGAAAGATTTGACTTCCATTCTTGCAAGAACGGACTAAGAGGGCCAGCTACCGAGCTAACTTTCATAATTAAAATACCGTTACTGTATAGGTAGATCTCCTTGTGAAAGACCTATTACTGGCTAATTTATGGGTCGAGCCAACGAGTGTGGACTGTACAAGTTACTAATAAGGTTAATTAAATAAATTATAATTATATAGGCTCCGGTGTATAGAGAAGACCTCACCGTTTACGAATTAACCATAGAAACGATGAAACCCACCATTTCTTTATCCATTTACTAGTTTTTTATTTATTATGTTTTTGATACCTAGTCGAATACAATTTATTTTTCGAGGTAAAAAAATTGTGGTCGGGAAGGTTATAGTAGCTAAAGCCATTGGAATTTTTATTTTATACATTGGAAAAATCCGTTTTGTTATTAATAGACTGAGGAAGGGGAATAGAAAAACGGAAAAAAAGTAAATCCATTAGTTATTCTATTCGTCAAAGTTTCATTTATTCAATGACCAGAATTAAACGGGGATATATAGCTCGGAGACGTCGAACAAAAATGCGTTTATTTGCCTCAAGTTTTCGAGGGGCTCATTCAAGACTTACTCGAACGATTACTCAACAGAAAATAAAAGCTTTAGTTTCGGCTCATCGGGATAGAGATAGACAAAAGATAACTTTTCGTCGTTTGTGGATCACTCGTATAAACGCAGTAATTCGCGAAAAGGGGGTATCCTATAGTTATAGTAAATTAATACATGATTTGTACAAGAGCCGAGTGCTTCTTAATCGCAAAATACTTGCGCAAATAGCTATATTAAATAAAAAAAGTCTTTATATGATTTCCAACGAGATCATAAAATAAGTCGATTCTAAGAAATCCACTAGAATCAAGTTCCCCGGAGAATGAACTCCGGGAGGATAGAGTAAAAATGACTATGAGAAAAAATTATTATGATAAAGTAGTCAACATAAATAACCACGTTCAAGAAAAAAAGATTTCTTTGCTTTCTCCGAGTTTTTCTTATTCTTATGACACGATACCAAAATCTGAATTTTCGGGTTTTTGAACAAAATGCGTTTGGGTTTAGATTGGAATTGAAATTCAATTGAAGAAAGAATAAGCTTATTTAATTCTAGTTCTAAGACCTGCAGTTGTAGCGGTCGACTCACTTTTTTCAAATTGTTTCTCATTATTAAGAAAAGGTAACAAAGATAAAATACGGGCTTGTTTTATAGCAATAGTAATTAATCGTTGTTGTTTCAAGGTCAATCTATTCACTCGTCTAGATAGTATTTTTCCTTGTTCACTAATAAATCGACTAATTAAACTCATGTTTCTATAATCAATTCGATCCCCCGATTGGATCGGGGGTAAACGCCTACGAAAAGATCGCTTGGATTTAAGAAAGGGTCTCTTGGATTTATCCATGGTTTGTTTAGTTTAGCTCTTATCGCGAAAACCCTATTATGGTCACATCGAAAATGAATTCAAATAGGATTTGCTTTGTTTATTAAATGTATTTATTAACTATTTTATTATATATAATGTCATTTTTCCCCTACCTTGTATCTTGGAAGGGTGACACACAAGTATTTTATTCGATCTATTTTTTTATCTCCCCATGAATTGTATGTTTGTAACAATAAGGACAGAATTTTCTCAATTCCAATCGATTGGGCGTATTGCGCCGATTCTTTTGAGTAATATATCTGGAAATACCCGTTGCTGACTTATTAACACCGTTTCGGACACAACTGGTACATTCCAAAATAACAGTTACTCGGACATCTTTCCCCTTGGCCATGAACCTCCTTTGGATTTTTTTATTTGCTACACTCATCTATTTTTGATCCTAAACGAAGAAGAAAGGAAGGAAAAACAATATAAGTTACTAATTTGAAATCCAATTAGGGAAGATTTGTTTGGAATCAATCAAGTAAAGTAATAGTAAATAAGTAATAGTAAATAATAAGTAATACAATGATTTCAAAACATATTTCGAGTCGTAGTAAAGTATTTCATTTAAGTATTTTGTATAATACTCTTGTCCTAGACTAAACCAAACTTTTATGCTCT